ATCATGCGCCTTTCTTTACTAGTTATACCGAAAAGGGGCGCAACTGGTTGAATCCAGTCTATTCTTGAAATAAACAACTCGCACACACTCCCTTTCCAAAAAAGAGCAATACCCCAATCACTACACTGAGATTTATTGGATTTGTTGCTAAAATATCGGTATTAAATCCGAAACTCCCGGCAGATGGCCAGTGACCCGGGGAAACGAAAGAATCGGTTACATTTTTCATATGATCTCCTCTTATAGATAAACGACTAAAAAATCGAACATCGTTTTTTGTTGTATTACTTGACCTATTTCCTATTTCGAAATGGAAAATGGATTCAAAATAGATTCCATTTCACAATGCATTTTATTTTTCAATTGAGATTTCCAATAAGAATAAGACTTATTCGAATAGTATTAGGTACCGGGCGGCCGGGTTTTCGTGTAAATTGTGAAATACCTCGTTTGTTGCACCATTTCCTAAATTCGTTGGACTAAGAAGGGGAAGGAAGAAAGCGAGTCGGTAACACTAATTCCTCATCCTCAAATCAGCCCTTCCCCCCGGTTTTTCTCAAAGTAATTGTAGGAGCGAAATCTTGGTATAATGCGAAAAGGCAAGCAGGCAATCAAGTAAAAAAAAAATACGTATTTTTTTTTTCGGATTCTAATTAAACAAAAGGATTCGCAAATAAAAGAGCTAATGCTACAACCAATCCATAAATTGTTAAAGCTTCCATAAAAGCCAAACTAAGCAATAAAGTACCTCGTATTTTACCCTCTGCTTCAGGCTGTCTCGCAATACCTTCTACAGCTTGGCCTGCAGCAGTACCTTGACCAACTCCTGGTCCAATAGAAGCAAGCCCTACAGCCAACCCAGCAGCAATAACGGAAGCGGCAGAAACAATTGGATTCATGATAAGTTCCTCACACAAAAAAAAGAAATGGTTAATGATACAATCAACGAAAAAATTATGACTTAATTATTCCATCGACTAAGATTCAGCCAATCGAAGTCAGTAAGAACTCCGAATTGAAATAAAAATATTCCATCAGATCGTCAGAAAGGCTTCTCCTTGTTAATTTGAGTCTTTCCTGAATCTATACAACTTGAGTTTCTCCTTTCCTTCTTTCTAATCATTCGTTGAATTCTTCTACCGTTTCTTGCTTGATTTGTTTATTCATTCAATTCATAGTCATAAATAAATGAAAAAAAAACCTAAAAAAAAAAGACTTCTATTAATATCCCCATCTAAATGAAAGTAGGGCTTAATATTAGTTCATATATAAGGAGTCAATATCTAATATCCAATATACATGTCTTTCTTCCATAACGTAAACCCGACATTCTACCTTAAATTGAATTGGATTCTAGAATCTCTCTTTGAATTGAAACATATACAGGAGTTGACTTCTAACCATTCGATTCCATATGCCTAGTTCGATCTTTCTATACTAATCAACCCCCCTCTAGTATCCCTTTTCTATAGAAAGAACACCCTAAGTAGATTCTTTTGAAACATATATTGACTTAAAAAATACTCTTTCGAAAATGAATTAATGATGACCCTCCATGGATTCGCCTATATAAGCTGCGGCTAAAGTTGCAAAAATAAGAGCCTGAATACCGCTTGTAAATAATCCAAGAAACATGACAGGTATAGGAACTACTAAAGGTACTAAAGAAACAAGAACAACAACGACTAATTCATCGGCTAATATATTTCCGAAAAGTCGAAAACTAAGGGATAGAGGTTTTGTGAAATCTTCTAAGATGTTAATGGGTAAAAGAATTGGAGTTGGTTGAATGTATTTACTAAAATAACCCAATCCTTTTTTTGTAAGACCCGCATAGAAATATGCCACTGACGTGAGTAAAGCTAAAGCTACAGTCGTATTTATATCATTCGTAGGTGCGGCTAATTCCCCATGAGGTAACTGTATAATTTTCCAAGGTAAAAGAGCCCCTGACCAATTCGAAACAAAAATAAATAGAAACATCGTCCCAATAAAAGGAACCCACGGACGATATTCTTCTCCAATCTGAGTTTTGCTCACGTCTCGAATGAATTCAAGAACATATTCAAAGAAATTCTGACCGTCAGTCGGAATTGTTTGTGGATTACGAGCAGCTATGGCGGCTGAACTTAATAAGATAGCAATTACAACCCAAGAAGTAATAAGTACTTGGCCGTGGACTTGGAAACCACCTATTTGCCAATAGAAATGTTGGCCGACTTCCACAGCGGATATATCATATAATCCCGTTAGTGTATTGATTGAACATGATAGAACATTCATATTTTCCTCTGACAGAAATATAACCTTAAAAAAATATTATTTTGATTCAACCATTGCTCATTGCTTTCTCGCCTTGTCTACTTCAATCGTATATCATATAATACCAACTAATCACACCATATCCCCAGTTATTTTTATATCTTTTTTTATATTCAGAAATCCTAACCGATTCTACCCTCTTAATTCTAATTCGAGAAAGCAATTATAGCGTTCACTAAAGTCATTTTGTTATTATGAATCAAGGATTTCTTATATAGCTAGAACGACCTTCACAAATTGCAAATACTAATTTGGTGAGAATTAGTCGGATTGAGGCTATAGCGTCATCGTTTGCCGGAATCGAAATATCTGCAAGATCGGGGTCACAATTTGTATCGATTAAGCAAATCGTTGGAATTCCCAAAGTAATACATTCTCGAAGGGCTGTATATTCTTCTTGCTGATCAACGATGATTACAATATCCGGTAAACCTGTCATATATTTAATCCCACCCAGATATGTTTGCAAGTGAGATAATTGTCTCTTCAACACGGCTGCATCTCTCTTCGGAAGACAGGCCAGTCTTCCCGCCTTTTGTTCCATTCTCAAGTCTCGGAACTTATGAAGTCTCGTTTCTGTGGTGGACCAATTCGTTAACATACCCCCAAGCCATTTTTTATTAACATAATGACACCGAGCCCTTATCGCAGCCCGTGCTACTGAATCAGCTGCTTTATTTTTTGTCCCAACAATTAAAAATTGTTTTCCTTTACTTGCTGCATCAAAAACTAAATCACAAGCTTCTGATAAAAAACGAGCAGTTCTAGTAAGATTTGTAATATGAATACCTTTACGCTTTGCAGAGATATAAGGTGACATTCTAGGATTCCACTTCCTAGTACCATGGCCAAAATGAACTCCCGCTTCCATCATCTCTTCCAAATTGATGTTCCAATATCTTCTTGTCATTTCTCCTCACACTTTCTCTTTTTTTAAGAGATGAGGTATCCCGAAATAAATAATTGTTCCGACGGAACCTTCTCTTCAACAGCTAATTGACCATTGATATACAATCCAAACCATTAATTCCTTTCTATTCCTTATTATCTTAAAAAAAAAGAAAATGCCCCTAAGAAATACAGAACAGATAAATAGGAGAAATCCGTTCTTAAATTACCTAAACTAGGTTTTTTATGTATGATTTTTTTTAAACACAAGAATTTAATAATTCCCTGTGGTAAAACAAAATATCGTTCATTTCCCCCTCGAATAGATTCTTCCTTTTGTTTTTCAAAGGAATGCTCTTATATTGGCTTGAACGATGTACTAATCCTTTGAATCCGGTACCAACAGGTATCATTCCTCCCAGAACCACGTTTTCTTTTAGGCCTTTCAACCAATCGATACGGCCCCGGAGAGCAGCTTTTGCTAAAACTCGAGCAGTTTCTTGAAAACTCGCTTCGGATATAAAACTTTGAGTATTCAAAGAAGCTTTCGTTATTCCCAACAAGACGGCTCGGTAAGAGACCGCTTCTTCCAAAGCACGCCCTGTTCGTTCCGCTCGCAACAAGCCAATTAGCTCTCCTGGTAAAAAAACATTAGACATTCCATCTTCTGAAACCAAGACTTTTGATGTTATTTGACGTACAATAATTTCGATATGCCTATTATGGATCTGTACCCCTTGGGATCGATAAACCTTTTGGATCTTATTAACCAAAGAGATACGGCTTTGCACTATAGTTAGCTCGGCGCCAATCAAGAATCCCCAAGGAAGTCCAAGAATTCCTGCTATACGTTCATTCCAAGCATCAATCCTCCTTTCTAGATTCATCGATATTGACTCAAGCGAACGAACTTCTAAGACTTGTTCCACCTTTGGAAGGCCTTGCGTTATATCACCAGACCTCGATTTTTCATATATAAATGTAACTAATGTATCTCCTTCATAAACGATTTCCCCATAATGGCCATGAACAGTTGCTCCTGGGGTGGCTAAGTAGGGCTTGGCTGCTCTTATTACTACAGAGTCAACTTGAACAATTAGAACTTGACCCGCCTTTACGTGTGGCCCGTTTTTGGTTATACATAAATTTTCACAAAGCAATTGTCCAAGACTTATTTTTGTGGAAGTCTCTTCACAATAATTGTGATGAAGACAATACCAATTCAATTTGAACGGATTCAAAAAAATGTTACTTATCGGATCGGGATTATAAATCTTCCGATTTTCATCGATTAAATAATATTTCATTACTCGAAAAGTTTGGTTTAAATTGTCAAGTTGCAAATAGTTAGTTACCAAGATCTGATTATGAGTTATTAAACGGTAAAATGAATAAAAATTAGCAATTTGAAGGGCTGTTCCAAAAGGGCCCGCCGAAGTCCTAATTGGAATTCGCGGGTCGGGTTCTTTGTAATATTTTAGACCCTTGAAGGGGCCCATTCGAAAACAATTGGCTGATGACAAAATGAGAAAAGATTGGCATTCCTTCGTTCTATTCAACAACGTACGAACAGTTTCATGATTTTGGCTAAAAGATTGTTGAAGTCTTGCTTTTGAATAAATGGAATAAAACGGGTTCATACGGTCTGATCCATTATCAGAAAGCAATCCTGAACCTGATGGATCGTTCCTTTTTCCGGCATACGAAATTGTAGATTTCACTAAATCTATTCTTAAGAAATTTCTAATCATACCAGTTGTCTTTACTTCAACAAAGGCAGCACGCGCCTC